TATTAGGTATGAAGGCGGACCAGGCACTTATATATTGACCTTGGGTAGAGTGCTTGTTTGAGTGTTGGAAATAGGGTAAGTTTAGTTTAGTATCTAGGGGAAAGTGGGTTAAAAGGGGTGATAAATATATAGGGGGAAAAGGAAGAAGAGGGGGATATATTGTTTTATGTCCTGTTACCATTGACTATTATGTTCATGCTTTCATTGACTGTAACATTTGTTGTTCCATTAACTATGATGCTCGTGCCTACCATTATGCTGGTGCTCAAGATGCAGTTAAGTCCAGCTACAATTTATGCTCCGGGTCGGGGCCTTTGACGGCCATAGCTGAGTCCAAGCAACCCCCAAAATAAAAAAATACCAAATGTATGACAGCACAGTTATGTGTGAGCATGGGCTGATTAGTCATTAGTCCATCGAGATGTCTTATTTAAGGGGAAAGAGTGGGCGATTTTAGGTGAGATGGCCCTGAAGAAAGAACCAGATGTCTCTTAAAGTTCAATTTATAGCTACCCCCACGATTCATGGGCGCAAGACAAGAAGACGGATCCTTGCCAAGCGGGTTGCTGGTTTCACGCGGCATGGTGATTAAGCTCGTGATCTAAGGGACAGGATACGCATGTTGACGAGGACTTTTTTGACTTAAATGTGCCATGTACGTTTAAGCACTTAATGTGTTATATACTGCTAATAAATATACTGTCCCTGTTTGGGTATGTAGAGGTCAGATTATGTTAATGCATTTCGGACATGTTATGTCCAGTGTACATTAAGTGTTCATGTACTTGCTTATATGCATGTGGACAATCATTTAATGTACTATATACATATCATGTCTTTAATACATTAATACAATGTTCCCCTAAGGGGTGTCTTAGGTTATTGTGTAAATGTTTTATAAGGCTTTAAAGTGGTAGGCTTGTATTAATTTTTAAAAGTATTGGCAAATTTAATGCTGATATTGTTCTTCGCGTTTATGGAGCTATATTGATAGTCTTTCAGGGAATAGTTTAAATAGAACTTCAGCTTTGGGTGTTGATAGTGGGGCTATGGCTTCTTCCTTGAAGTCTTAGGGAGGTTGCTTGTTCTCCTTCTCTGGTTTACAAGACCAGTATATTTAATGTACTACAAAGACTTGTCTTCATTTTAGGAGGCTATTTTCAATGGTACTGGCTGCTGGTATCAGTACTAGAATAAGTAGAAAATATATGATTGATGCTAGTTGTCCGATAATGATGTATGGGTGTTCAACTGGTTGCCCTCCGATTCATGTAAGTGTTAGCAGGTCTGCTACTAGGATTCAGAATAGGCATTGGCTGATTGGTCGAAATATTATGCTTCGTTGTTTAGATGTATGTAGTAGGGGTATAAGGATTAAGATTAGAATTGATAGGACTAGGGCTAGGACTCCTCCTAGTTTGTTGGGAATTGATCGGAGGATTGCATATGCGAATAAGAAGTATCATTCAGGTTTGATGTGTGGGGGTGTGTTGAGTGGATTTGCTGGTGTGTAATTGTCTGGGTCTCCGAGTAGGTCCGGTGAGAATAGAACTAGGAGTGTAAGAACTAGAATTAGTAGTAGTGCTCCTAGAATGTCCTTGATGGTATAGTAGGGATGAAATGGAATTTTGTCTGCGTCTGATGAGATTCCTGTGGGGTTGTTGGATCCTGTTTCATGAAGGAATAATAAGTGAACTATAGCGAGGGCCGCAATGATGAATGGAAGAATAAAGTGGAAGGCAAAAAATCGGGTAAGTGTTGCTTTATCTACTGAGAATCCCCCTCAGATTCATTCTACTAGGTTTGTGCCGATATATGGGATTGCTGAGAGGAGGTTTGTGATAACTGTTGCTCCTCAAAAGGATATTTGTCCTCATGGTAGGACGTAACCTATAAATGCTGTAGCTATTGTTGCAAATAGAAGAATTACTCCGATATTTCATGTTTCTAAGAATGTGTATGATCCATAGTAGAGGCCTCGTCCTACATGTATAAAAAGGCAGATAAAGAATATGGATGCTCCATTTGCATGTATATATCGGATGATTCAGCCGTAGTTGACATCTCGGCAGATATGGGTGACGGAAGAGAATGCTGTTGCTGTATCAGCTGTGTAGTGCATTGCTAGGAATAGACCTGTTAGGATTTGTAGAATTAAGCAGATACCTAGGAGGGAGCCAAAGTTTCATCATGATGAGATATTTGATGGAGCTGGAAGGTCAATGAATGCGTTGTTTACAATTTTTATAAGTGGGTGGGTCTTTCGGGTGTTGATCATTAATGTTCTTGTAGTTGAATGACAACGATGGTTTTTCATATCATTAGTCGTGGTTAGATTCCATGCGAGAATAATGATAACATACATTGTATTTATTTTAAGTGTTATTTTTGTGGTTGGTTTTGTGGGGTTTTCTTCAAAGCCTTCGCCTATTTATGGGGGGTTGGGGTTAATTGTGAGTGGTGGGGTTGGTTGTGGTATTGTATTAAATTTTGGTGGATCTTTTTTAGGTTTAATGGTTTTTTTGATCTATTTGGGGGGCATGATGGTAGTTTTTGGTTATACAACAGCTATGGCTACTGAGCAGTATCCTGAGATTTGGGTTTCTAATAAGACTGTTTTGGGGGCATTTATTACTGGTCTGTTAATGGAGTTTTTGATGGTTTATTATGTATTGAAAGATAAAGAGGTGGAGATTGTATTTAAGTTCAATGGTTTAGGGGATTGGGTTATTTATGATACGGGGGATTCTGGGTTTTTTAGTGAGGAGGCTATGGGGATTGCGGCTTTATACAGTTATGGTACTTGATTAGTTATTGTGACTGGTTGATCTTTATTGATTGGTGTTGTGGTGATTATGGAGATTACTCGTGGAAATTAAGTAAAATTGTGCTTACGAGAATTGTGATTAAGAAAGAGAGGAAATACAGTTTGATTAGGCCTTTTTGGTTTGTAACTGTGGTTGATATTTTTATTTGGATTAGTGAAGTGGTTTTTGGTAAAATGTTTTCTAGTCAGATTAGGTCTAGGATAGAGGTTGCTGATTTTTGGCTTATTGTTAGGTTTATATAAGGTGTTAGGCGGTGTATGATTGTAGGGTAATATCCTAGGAGATTAGAAAATTTGAAAGCGTTTGATGGATACTTGAATTTTAGGTTATAGGTTGTGTTGCTAATTTCTAGTGCTAATATAAAGCCTAAGATTGTAACTGCTAGGGCTATAGTTTTTAGGTAATAGGGTATAGTTATTTGGGGGACTGTTATTGGAGGGATATTGTTAGAAATGATAAATCCTGCGAAAAGGCTTCCGATTAGCAGGCGTTTAATTGAGTTAATTAGGAAGGGGTTGTTTTCATTGATAATAATTAGGGTTGGGAATCGGGGTTGTCCTAGGAGTGCAAAAAAGATAATTCGGGTGCTGTAGATAGCTGTGAAAGAGGTAGCAATTAGTGTTATTAGGAGGGCTCAGGCGTTGGTATACGACGTATTGGCGGCTTCAATGATTAGGTCTTTGGAGTAAAATCCAGTAAGGAAGGGTATTCCTGTTAGTGCAAGGCTGCCAATAATTAGGGCTGTTGTGGTGAATGGTATGGCTTTGAATAGGCCTCCTATTTTTCGGATGTCTTGTTCATCATTTAGGCTGTGAATAATGGAGCCGGAACATATGAATAGTATGGCTTTGAAAAAAGCATGGGTACAGATGTGAAGAAATGCTAGGTAGGGTTGGTTAATGCCAATTGTTACTATTATGAGGCCTAGTTGGCTGGATGTAGAGAAAGCAACGATTTTTTTGATATCGTTTTGGGTCAGGGCGCATATTGCTGTGAATAGAGTGGTAATGGCCCCTAGGCATAGTATAATGGATTGGGCAAATTTGTTATTTTCTGTTAGCGGGTAGAAACGGATTAGTAGGAAAATGCCTGCTACTACTATTGTGCTTGAGTGAAGTAGTGCTGATACAGGGGTAGGGCCTTCTATTGCGGAGGGTAGTCATGGGTGTAGGCCGAATTGTGCGGATTTTCCAGTTGCAGCTAGTGTAAGGCCTATTAGGGGTAGATTAGAATTGTTTGGGTTTAGTATAAAAATTTGTTGGAGGTCTCAGGTATTGAGGTTTACTAAGAATCAAGCTATTGCTAGGATAAATCCAATGTCACCAATGCGGTTATATAGGATTGCTTGCAGGGCTGCTGTGTTTGCGTCTGCTCGTCCATACCACCATCCAATGAGTAGAAATGATATAATTCCGACTCCTTCTCAGCCAATGAATAGTTGGAATAAGTTATTTGCAGTTACAAGAATGAGTATTGTAATTAGGAAAAGAAGAAGATATTTAAAGAATTGGTTGATGTGAGGGTCTGAGTGTATATATCATATGGAGAATTCTATAATAGATCATGTGACAAATAATGCTACTGGGACAAATATTATTGAGAAGTAGTCTATTTTAAAACTGAGTGAAAGTTTAAGGGTTTGAATGGTTAGTCAGTGTCAGTTTGAGATAACTATTTCTTGTCCTGTGTAAATGAATATTATAGTGGGGATTATGCTAGTAAGGAAGGCGCATGAGATAGTTGTTTTTACGTAGAGTGGGTAGTTGAGGGTTTTATAGGTGTCAGAGCTTGTTATTATAATGGGGATAGTTAATAAGAGTAGGGTTATTAGTGTGAAGGAGGAAAATATATTTATTACTTTTATTTGGAGTTGCACCAATTTTTTGGCTCCTAAGGCCAACGGATAACTCCTATCCTTTAAAAGTTTGAAAAAGCCATGCTGTTAGACATGGAGGCATAGAGTTAGCAGTTCTTGCATACTTTTTCGGTAAATAAGAAGGTGATGAGCTTCTGTTGTTAGATCCACAATCTAATGTTTTTTTTAAACTATATTTACAGTATAAGGGGCCTAAGATGATTTTTGGGTTTAGAGATAGGAGTAGTAAGGGTAGAATGTGCAGGGACATGAGTGCATTTTCTCGTGTGAATGAAGGTAAGATGTTGTTGATGTGGTAGGTGTATTTGCCTCGTTGCGTTGTAATTAGTATGTAGAGAGAGTATAGAGCGGTAATTACTATGTTTAACCCCATTAGGACAATTGTAATGTTAGATCAAGAGAAGGTTGACATGACTACAAATAGTTCTCCAATTAGATTGATTGTTGGAGGCAGAGCTAGATTAGTTAGGCTTGCTAGGAGCCATCAGGCTGCCATTAGTGGAAGAAATATTTGTAGGCCACGGGCTAAGATTATTGTTCGGCTGTGAATTCGTTCGTAGTTAGAGTTTGCTAGGCAGAAAAGTATGGAGGATGTAAGACCATGGGCGATTATTAAGGCGGTGGCTCCCATATAGCTTCAGGGTGTTTGAATAAGGATAGCTACGATAACAAGTGCTATGTGGCTGACGGAGGAATATGCAATGAGTGATTTTAGGTCTGTTTGACGGAGGCAGATTGAGCTAGTTATAATTATACCTCATAGGGATAATATAATGAATGGGTATGCTATGAATTCGGTTACTGGGTTTAGGAAGAGTGTAACCCGTAGTATTCCGTATCCTCCTAGTTTTAGCAGGATTGCTGCAAGAACTATGGACCCTGCAATGGGAGCTTCTACGTGTGCTTTGGGTAGTCAGAGGTGAAGACCATATAGGGGTATTTTTACCATAAAAGCTATCATGCATGCTAGTCATATGAAAACGTTAGATCAGGAGTTGAGTATTGGTTGCACTCAGTATTGGAGGATTAGGAAGTTTAGGGATCCTGCTGTATTTTGAATATAAATTAGTGCTACTAATAGGGGCAGGGACCCTGTTAGTGTATAAAATAGGAAGTAAAGGCCGGCGTTTAGGCGTTCTGTTTGATTTCCTCATCGGGTAATAATAATGAGTGTTGGGACTAGGGTTGCTTCAAATAAGATATAAAAGAAGATTAGTTCTATGGCGGTAAATGTCATGATTAGGAATAGTTGTAATAGAATTAGTATTGTAATAAATAGCTTTTTTCGAGTCAAGTTCTCTTTTGATAGATGGTGTTGACTAGCTATTAGTATTAGAGGGAGGAGTCATATGGTTAGGATTAGTAGAGGTGTAGATAGGGCGTCCGAGAAAAAGATTAGTGAAAAGTTAAGGCTATTGTCGTTGAATTGGTTTATGAGAAGCAGGCTTGTGAAGCTGATTATTAGGCTATGTGATGTAGAGTTAATTCAAATTATACTACTTTTTGATAATCAGGTCAGGGGTATGAGCATTATTGTAGGAAAAATGTATTTTAGCATTGTAAGAGGTTAAGATTCTGTACGTAGTCGGTTCCGTATGTATTTGATACTATAACTAATAAGGATAAGCCTAGTGCTGCTTCACAGGCTGCGAATACTAATAAAATAATAGGTATTATGCTAGCCAGGGTAAAATGTGAGTTTAGAATTATTAAGGTGGCTATAATGAACAGCGATAGTATTATCCCTTCTAGGCATAGGAGGGATGATATTAGGTGGGATCGGTATATTAATAGTCCTGTGAGAGATACTGCGAATGCTGTTATAATGTTTATATACACGAGGGACATTTGGTAGTTATGAGTTAAGTCATAATCTAATGAGTCGAAATCATTTATTTTATTTAAACTAAATACCATATTCAGTTCATTCAAGTCCTTTTTGGGTTCATTCATAGGCTAAGCTCACGGCTAGTAGAAAAATTAGGAGGAGAGCTATAGTAAGTATTGTGCTTAAGCTTGTTGTTTGTGAGGCTCATGGTAGTGGTAGGAGTAATGCAATTTCTAGGTCAAATAGGAGGAATGTGATGGCTACTAGGAAAAATTTCATGGAAAAGGGAAGGCGGGCGGATCCTATAGGGTCAAATCCACATTCGTATGGGCTTGTTTTTTCTGAATATGCATTTATCTGGGGGAGTCAGAATGCGATGGTAACGAGCAGTGTGGCTAGAGTAAGGTTGGTTAGGAGGGCTAATATTAGGTTTATTATTCTTTTTCGGATTGGACCGAAACTAACTGATTGGAAGTCAGTTGTACTTATTAATACTAAAAGAATATGAGCCTCATCAATAGATAGAAACATAGAGGAAAAGTCATACGACGTCTACGAAGTGTCAGTATCAGGCGGCTGCTTCAAAGCCGAAATGGTGGTTGGAGGTGAAGTGAAATTTTAGTTGTCGGAAAAAACATACGATTAAGAAGGTGGATCCAATAATAACATGGAGGCCGTGGAATCCTGTAGCTACAAAGAAGGTTGAGCCATAGACACCGTCTGAGATGGTAAAGGGTGCTTCATAGTATTCTGAGGCTTGGAGTAATGTGAAGTATACACCCAGTGCAATGGTAATGAACAGGGCTTGTAGTATGTGGTTTCGATTTCCTTCTATAAGGCTGTGATGGGCTCAGGTAATGGAGACTCCTGAAGCTAAAAGGACAGATGTGTTGAGTAGTGGAACTTCTAAGGGGTTAAGTGGGTTGATGCCTGTTGGAGGTCAGCAGCCGCCTAGTTCAGGTGTGGGAGCAAGGCTTGAGTGATAGAATGCTCAGAAAAATCCGGTAAAGAATAAAACTTCTGAAATGATAAAAAGGATTATTCCATAGCGTAAGCCTTTTTGGACATTTGGGGTATGGTGACCTTGAAAGGTGCTTTCCCGGACTACGTCTCGTCATCATTGATATATAGTAAGTATATTTGTTGTTAGGCCAAGTATAAGTAGGGTTGTTGAGTTAAAGTGGAATCATATGATTAAACCGGATGTTATTAGGAGAGCGGATAGTGCTCCTGTAAGGGGTCAGGGACTGGGGTTTACTATGTGGTAGGCGTGAGTTTGGTGTGTCATTATGTGTTATCGTGTAGGTATAGGCTGACTAAAAGAGTAAATACGTAGGCTTGAATTATAGCTACTGCGAATTCAAGAATTGTTAGTAAAACTAGAATAATAAATGTAATAAGAGCCGTTGTAGTACTAATATTTATTAGTGCTAATGTAGCCCCCCCAATTAGGTGAATTAATAGGTGTCCTGCTGTAATATTGGCTGTTAGTCGTACTGCGAGGGCTACTGGTTGAATAAATAGGCTAATAGTTTCGATAATTACTAGTATAGGGATTAGAGGGGTGGGTGTTCCTTGTGGTAAAAAGTGGGCAAGTGATGCTTTAGTTTTGTTGCGGAAGCCCGTGATTACAGCTCCTGCTCATAGGGGAATGGCTATACCTAGGTTTATTGATAGTTGTGTGGTTGGTGTAAAAGAGTGGGGTAGTAGGCCTAGTAAGTTTGTTGACCCAATAAATATAATTAAGGATATCAGTATAAGTGCTCATGTTTGCCCTTTGGGGTTGTGGATGCTTATTATTTGTTTTGATACAAGTTGAAGTACTCATTGTTGAAGAGAGATAAGACGGTTATTTATTAGTCGGTTTGATGTTGGAAATAATAGGCTAGGGAATAGGACAATGAGGGTAACGAGGGGAAGGCCTAGAATTATAGGGGTAATGAAAGAGGCAAATAGATTTTCGTTCATTTTGTTTCTCAGGGGGTGCTTTGTTTTAGTGTTTTTGCAGATGTTGGTTCTGGGTTGTGATAGAAGTTGTGTTTTGAAATTTTTAGTTGGAAAATAATAAAAAGAACTAAGAATATCGACAGGATTATTGTGAGCCATGTTGATGTGTCTAGTTGTGGCATGTCATCAAGGAGGGTACTATGTCCTCAGTCTTTAACTTAAAAGGTTAATGCTTACTTAGCTTCTTGATGATCTTATAATATTGATGCGGATCATTTTTCAAAATATTTTAGCGGGACTAGTTCGAGAACAATTGGTATAAAGCTGTGGTTTGATCCGCAAATTTCTGAACATTGGCCGTAATACAGGCCTGGTCGGGCTGATATAAGGGTTGTTTGGTTCAGGCGGCCTGGAATTGCATCTGTTTTTAGTCCTAGGGAGGGTACGGCTCATGAGTGAAGCACGTCTTCGGAAGAGATCAATATTCGAATTGTTATCTCTATGGGTAAAACAACTCGGTTATCTACTTCTAGTAGTCGTAGTTCTCCTGGCTTTAGTTCTGATGTTGGAATTATGTAGGAGTCGAAGCTTAGGTCTTCGTAGTCTGTATACTCATAACTTCAGTATCATTGATGCCCTATAGTTTTTACTGTAAGAGACGGGTTATTAATTTCATCTATTATGTATAGAATGCGTAGAGATGGGAGGGCGATTAGGATCAGGATAATGGCTGGTAGAATAGTTCAAATTGTTTCTACTTCTTGTGCATCTATTGTGCTAGTGTGCGTTAATTTTGTTGTTAGCATAAGTGAGATAACGTAAAGCACTAGAGAGCTAATTAGAAAAACGATCATTAAAGTATGGTCGTGAAAGTGCAGTAGCTCTTCTATAATAGGTGATGTTGCGTCTTGAAACCCTAGTTGTATGGGATATGCCATACAAGATGTACGGGGTTTTCACCTGTAATTTAACCTTGACAAGGTTATGTAATATTTTACTAACATCTTATTTTATTAAGAAAGACATAGTGGTTATGGTGTTGGCTTGAAACCAATAGTAGGGGGTTCGATTCCTTCCTTTCTTATTTCAGGTTAACGTATGCGGGCTCTTCAAATGTGTGGTATGGGGGAGGGCATCCATTTAGCCACTCTAAATTTGTTGTGGTAAGGTCTACGGTTAGGACTTCCCGTTTGGATGCAAATGCTTCTCAAATAATGAAAATTATTAATATAACTGCTGTTAGTGAGATGAATGAGCCTATAGATGAGATAGTGTTTCATATTGTGTAGGCATCGGGGTAATCAGAGTATCGTCGTGGTATTCCGGATAGCCCTAAGAAGTGTTGTGGGAAGAAAGTTATGTTTACACCTACAAATATAATTGCAAAGTGAATTTTAGCTCATGTATCATTAAGGGTATAGCCTGAGAATAGTGGGAATCAGTGTACGAATCCCCCTATAATGGCAAATACAGCTCCTATTGATAATACATAGTGGAAGTGTGCGACTACATAGTATGTATCGTGGAGAACAATGTCAAGAGAAGAGTTGGCTAGAACGATTCCAGTTAAGCCTCCAACTGTAAAGAGGAAAATAAAGCCTAGTGCTCATATTATAGCGGGTGACCATTTAATGTTACCTCCATGAAGCGTAGCCAGTCAGCTGAAAACTTTTACCCCAGTTGGGATAGCAATAATTATAGTAGCTGATGTGAAGTAGGCTCGTGTATCAACGTCTATTCCGACTGTAAATATATGGTGAGCTCATACAATAAATCCTAAAAACCCAATGGACATCATGGCTCATACTATTCCTATATACCCGAATGGTTCTTTTTTTCCTGAGTAGTAGGTAACGATGTGGGAAATCATCCCGAATCCGGGTAGGATTAGAATATACACTTCAGGGTGTCCGAAGAATCAGAACAGATGTTGATATAGGATTGGATCTCCTCCTCCTGCTGGGTCAAAGAAAGTTGTATTTAAGTTTCGGTCTGTTAGAAGTATTGTAATGCCGGCAGCTAGTACGGGAAGTGAAAGGAGTAGAAGTACAGCGGTAATTAGAACAGATCATACAAATAAGGGGGTTTGATATTGCGATATTGCGGGAGGTTTCATATTAATAATTGTTGTAATAAAGTTGATGGCGCCTAAAATTGAGGAGACACCTGCTAGGTGAAGAGAGAAAATGGTCAGGTCTACTGAAGCGCCTGCGTGAGCTAGGTTGCCTGCTAGGGGAGGGTAGACGGTTCAGCCTGTTCCTGCTCCTGCTTCAACTATAGAAGATGCTAGAAGCAATAGAAAAGAGGGAGGGAGAAGTCAGAAGCTTATATTGTTTATTCGGGGAAATGCTATATCGGGGGCACCGATTATCAGGGGAACTAGTCAATTGCCAAATCCTCCAATTATGATGGGTATTACTATAAAGAAAATTATTACAAATGCATGTGCGGTTACGACTACATTATAAATTTGATCGTCTCCGAGTAAAGTTCCGGGTTGACCTAATTCAGCACGGATTAGTAAGCTTAAAGCGGTTCCTACTATACCAGCTCAGGCACCAAATAGGAGGTATAGGGTACCAATATCTTTATGGTTGGTTGAAAATAATCAGCGGTTGATGAACATAGGTAAAATGGCTGAGTAAGCATTAGACTGTAAATCTAAAGACAGGGGTTTGATTCCTCTTTTTACCAGGCCTCGTGGTGAATTAACATATTGAATTGCAAATTCAAAGAAGCAGCTTCAATTCTGCCGGGGCTTCTCCCGCCTTTTTTTTCTCGCGGCGGGAGAAGTAGATTGAAGCCAGTGTGTTAGGGTATTTAGCTGTTAACTAAAACTTCGTGGGGGTGGAGCCCACCAATCTAGTGAGGACTTAGCTTAATTAAAGCGGTTGATTTGCGTTCAGTTGATGTAAGATGTAATCTTGCAGTCCTTATCAGGAATTAAGTAAATTATACTTGCTTAGGGCTTTGAAGGCTCTTGGTCTATGTAACCTAAATTCCTATTCTAGAATAGATAGGATTGGTGTAAGTGGTAATAGTATAGTGGATAATGTGACTATTGTTGGTAGGAGGGTTATTTGTTTTGTAATGGGAAATTGTCATTTCATTTTTATATTGTTTGTAGAGGGGAATATTGTAAGTGCTGTAGAGTATGTAAGTCGTATATAGAAATATAGGTTTAGTAGTGCTGTAATTGCTATTAGGGTTGGTAAGATGATGTTGTCATTTTTTGTTATTTCTTGAATGATTATTCATTTTGGTATGAATCCTGATAGTGGGGGGAGTCCTCCTATTGATAGGAGGGTGGCGAGAACTAGGATTGTTATGATGGGTGTTTTGTTTCATGTATGTGATAGTGATAGGGTGGTTGTAGTTGAGTTAGCTATAAATAGTATAAATATGGTGGAGGTTATGATAATATAAATGATTAGGTTTAATAGTGTTATGGTGGGGTTGTAGAGTAGTACTGCTGTTATTCAGCCTATGTGGGCAATTGATGAATAGGCTATAATTTTTCGTAGTTGGGTTTGGTTTAGTCCTCCTCAGCCTCCAATTGAAATTGATAGGATGGATAGGGTTAGGATTAGGTCTAGGTTGATGGATGTGGAAGTTTGGTAGAGGACGGATATTGGTGCTAGTTTTTGTCATGTGAGTAGAATTAGGCCGGAGGATAGGGGGATGCCTTGTGTTACTTCTGGGACTCAGAAGTGAAATGGAGCTATTCCTAATTTTATAGCAAGGGCTATGGTTATTAGTATGGAGGCTGTTGGATTAAATAGTTCTATTACGGTTCATTGGCCTGAGAATATTAGGTTGATGATTACGGCTATTATTAATAGTATTGAGGCTGTTGACTGGGTAAGAAAGTATTTAGTTGATGCTTCTGTGGCTCGTGGATTGTGTTTATTTATTATAATAGGGATGATGGCGAGCATATTTATTTCAAATCCAATTCAGATGAGTAATCAGTGGGAGCTGATTATAACAATGATGGTTCCGAGTAGGACGGTTGTTAAGATAATGGTAAAGGTAATTGGATTTATTAGTACGGGAAGGGTATAAACCAACATTTTCGGGGTATGGGCCCGATAGCTTAATTAGCTGACCTTACTGTTAGAATTTGGTGTATTTGGGAGCACGAAGAGTTTTGGGTTCTTAGGAGTAGGTTCAATTCCTATAGTTCTAGAAATAAGAGGGCTTGAACCTCTATTATTTACTCTATCAAAGTAACTCTTTTGTCAGACATATTTCTTATGTTTGTGGAGGGATGCTTGATAGGAGGATGGGTAATGATACGTGTCATATGCATAGTGCTAGTGTTAGGGGTAGGAAGCTTTTTCATAGTAGGTGTATTAGTTGGTCATAGCGAAATCGAGGGTAGGATGCTCGAATTCATAGGAAGGTAATTGTAAGTAATAGTGACTTGATGGTAAAGTTAATTGTGTAGAGTTCCGGTATATATGGGTTGTGGAATGCTCCTAGGAACAGGGTTGTTGTAAAGATGTTTATTATAATAATATTTGCATATTCTGCTATAAAGAATAGGGCAAATGGTCCTGCTGCATATTCTACATTAAAGCCTGATACTAATTCTGACTCTCCTTCGGTAAGGTCAAATGGTGCTCGGTTTGTCTCTGCCAGTGTTGAGATAAATCATATTATTGCTAGTGGTCATGCTGGAAAGATTATTCATACTTGTTCTTGTGTAATAATTAGTGTGGAGAGAGTAAAGGATCCGTTTATTAGGAGTACTGATAGGAGAATAATGGCTAGTGTTACTTCGTATGAGATTGTTTGTGCTACTGCTCGCAAGGCTCCAATAAGTGCGTATTTTGAGTTGGAAGCTCATCCTGATCATAGAATTGAGTATACAGCTAGACTTGATATGGCTAATATAAATAAAACTCCTAAGTTCATGTTGATAAGGGGATAAGGCATGGGTAGGGGAATTCATATGGTTAGGGCAAGGCTTAGAGCTAGGATGGGTGCAAGAATAAATATTGAAATAGAGGATGTTGCGGGTCGTAGTGGTTCTTTAATAAAAAGTTTAATTGCGTCTGCGATTGGTTGGAGTAGGCCGTACGGGCCTACAACGTTTGGACCCTTTCGAAATTGTATGTAGCCTAGAACTTTTCGTTCAACTAAGGTGAGAAACGCTACAGCTAATAAGATAGGAATAATTAATATTAGGATATTTACTATAAACATTTTGTTAAGGAGAGGATTTGAATCTCTGAGTATAAAGGTTTAAGTTTTACGCAATTACCGGGCTCTGCCACCTTAACTAAGCCCTTTTCTAGGGCAGGTCTTGTTTGTAGGTTTAATTGAGACGGAGTCATTAATTAATTTAAGGCGCGTTTTTGAGGTTGGCCTTATTTCTCTTGTCCTTTCGTACTGGGAGAAATTCATAATAGATAGAAACCGACCTGGATTACTCCGGTCTGAACTCAGATCACGTAGGACTTTAATCGTTGAACAAACGAACCTTTGATAGCGGTTGCACCATCGGGGTGTCCTGATCCAACATCGAGGTCGTAAACCCTATTGTCGATATGGACTCTTGAATAGGATTGCGCTGTTATCCCTAGGGTAACTTGTTCCGTTGATCAAATTTTTGGATCAATAAGCGATAGTTCAATTTGACTTGTGTGTCTCGTTTTTAAAATCGCTCGGAGGATTTTTTATTCTCCGAGGTCACCCCAACCGAAACTGTTAGTTTATTGAGATTAGTGTTATCCCTTGGTGGTAAAGTTTTTTTCTTTAAGCTAACTAGTTAAAGCTCCATAGGGTCTTCTCGTCTTATTTTCTTATTCCCGCCTCTTCACGGGAAGGTCAATTTCACTGATTGGAAGTAAGAGACAGTAAAACCCTCGTGTGGCCATTCATACAAGTCCTTATTTAAAGAACAAATGATTATGCTACCTTTGCACGGTCAGGATACCGCGGCCGTTTAACGTTTGTCACTGGGCAGGCAGTGCCTCCAATACTGGGAATGCTGGAGGTGATGTTTTTGGTAAACAGGCGGGGTTTGTGTTTGCCGAGTTCCTTTTACTTCTTTTAATCTTTCCTGGGTGCACTCCTGTGTTGGATTAACAGTATGGTGTATAAATTGTTTATTTTTGGGTTGTTTTTATTTACTGTTAATAGTCAGGGTATTATCAGGTACTGACTTAAACTTATGCGGGGAGAAGTTGTTTCTTGTTACTCATATTAACATTATTGCTTCTATTTCTTAATAGAATAGTCCAGTAGTGGGTCTAGGAGTTGGTTAATTTGTTGATGGAATTAAATGTTTTTTAATTGTTGAGCTTTAACGCTTTCTTAATTGATGGCTGCTTTTAGGCCTACTATGGTTTTATTTGATCTTACTCTCTAGTTAAGGTTGTACCCATTTCTAAAAGGCTGTACCTTTTTAGACTAACTTTTAAAGATACAGTAAATTTGTTTGTATTTTTGGTATCTTTAAAGCTGAACTGATATTCATTTTCTGGACAACCAGCTATCACCAGGCTCGTTAGGCGTTTCACCTCTACTTATAAATCTTCTCACTATTTTGCTACATAGATGAGTTGGTTCTTAATTAACTGTTCATAAGTAGCTCGTCTGGTTTCGGGTTACTTAGCTAAAGTTCATTTTGTTAAGTTTCTACTAGTTAATTCATTATGCAAAAGGTACAAGGGGTAATCTTTGCTTTTTTGTACTTTGATAATTTTTCTTTCATCATTCCCTTGCGGTACTTTCTCTATCGCGCCATTTTAGAATTTCTATCTCCTATACTTTAATCCAGGGGTAAATGTTTTGATTTAGTCTATTTTAATTATTGGGTTTATGGCAGAAAACTTGGGCTAGGTATAGTTCAAGACATTCATAGTGTATGGAATCTTCTAGGTGTAAACTAGATGCTTTGTTTAAGCTATGTCTTGGTTTATCCAAGCACACTTTCCAGTATGCTTACCTTGTTACGACTTGTCTCCTCTCATGTGATTAGTGCGTTAAATATATTTAAGTGTGTTTTAGTTACTCGAGGAGGGTGACGGGCGGTGTGTGCGTGCTTCATGGCCTGATTCAACTAAGCACTCTATTCTTAGTTTACTACTAAATCCTCCTTTGGTTGCTAGTTTCATAGCAACTTTCGTATTATGTTTTCTTGAGATAGAAAATGTAGCCCATTTCTTTCCAATCCATAGGTTACACCTTGACCTAACGTTTTTATGTCTTATGATTGTGCTTACTTTTATTCCTTTTTAGGGTTTGCTGAAGATGGCGGTATATAGACTGTATTAGCAAGGACTGGTGAGGTTTATCGGGGTTTATCGATTATAGAACAGGCTCCTCTAGAAGGATATAAAGCACCGCCAAGTCCTTTGAGTTTTAGGCTGTTGCCGGTAGTGCTCTGGCGAATAATTTTGTTTATGTAATTATTTGTGTTTAGGGCTAAGCATAGTGGGGTATCTAATCCCAGTTTGGATCTTAGCTATAGTGTGTCAGCTATTTTAGAGTTACTTTCGTCGTTTATTTTTATTAAAATTAGGGCTTTTTACGGCTTAATTTTAGTTTAACTCTATTTAGTGTGGTGCTTAAACACATTTTACGCCGTGTTTCTGTTAGCTTGGGTTAATCGTATGACCGCGGTGGCTGGCACGAGATTTACCAACCCTAATTAGTATAACTTAGTCAAACTTTCGTTTATGGCTTAATTTTTGTCACTGCTGTCTCCCGTGGGGGTGTGGTTGAGCAAGGTGTCATGAGCTACGGGTGTGTGCTTGATACCCGCTCCTTTTGGTCTTGTTGACCTGAAGGGCATTCTCACTGGAACGTGGATGCTTGCATGTGTACGTTTACTAAAAGTTAACAGAAAGGCTGGGACCAAACCTATGTGTTTATGGAGTAAATATACTCATCTAGGCATTTTCAGTGCCTTGCTTTGTATTTAAGCTACATTAAC